ATGTTTTGTAGGGTTGGCATATGGATGTTTGTTTTTGTTTTTATTTGTTTATTGTGGGGTGTAAGATGGCATAGGCTGTGGGAGGGCGGTAAATTGGGATAGGGGAGTAATGGGGTTGTATGAGTAAGAGAGGGCGCTATGTGGTATTTTAAGGATATTTAGGACAAAAAAAAATTTTTAAAAAAAAATTTTTTTTTGAAAAATTTTTTTGAAAAAAATTTTTTTAGTAGTAATTTTAGGAGTGACAAAATTGTAAAAAAATGAAAAAATTTGACAAAAAGTGAAAAAAATAAAATTTATTGAGGATATGGTTTTTCCATAATTTTTTAGAAAGTTATGGTAAAATGGGGTGTTAAAAAGTGCTTTTGATATGTCCGGAAACCATTAACTACTATTACCCATTTAGTTGGGGGTGGATCAAGACTAACCAAATGTGAAGCAAAGTGCATCAGTGTCCGAATGATTCCACATATACGCCAACCGTCTCATTAATGGGCCCTGGGACAGAGACGCATTACGAAGACCATTGATGTCCAGACCTAAATAGTGAGCCTTCTGACAGCGGCATAGTATGGGGGTACGTTGAAGGTACAAAAAAAAAAAAGAGAGCTAGATGGACAAAAACGTATATGGATGTCGGTATTATGAAATGAAATGGTGCTTCTCGCCTACCAGATGTCTCTTAAAAAGAGATTGTGAGGGGTTTAAGCTATTATTGTTCCTGAAGTAGGAACCAGAGGCGCGTGAACCATTGTATATTAAATGTGGGTTCCTGAAACTAGCGCATACCGGATATTACTTACAAGCGGTTGCTGATTTCTCGTGAGGGGAGGAGACTAGAAATCCATCTGATACCAGGTATCACTTGATTGTCCACTGAGAGAGTGTAATGTAAGATTAACATTGGTATGTCTATTGTACCATGGATTCTATTGTCCTTGTTATAAGGTAGTATGGACTAACCATTTATTATGTACTAAATAATGTAATGTATAATAAAACATTGTATGAGGGAAAACTATATGTCCTATATAAAATTATGTACCCCACACATCTAAGCGGATGTATGGGGGGGTAGGGGGGGTAGCTATTTATGGGGGAGTAGTTTCTGTAGTTGAGAACAACAGTGGTTTTTCAGACCATAGGCCTTGGTGTAAGACCAAGCAGAAATTATGACATATATAATGCTTTTTTTAGGGGTGAGTTTTGTTTTAGGAGCGTTAGCAGTGGCATCAAACCCATCACCTTATTATGGGGTGATGGGTTTGGTAGTTGGGTCTGTGGTGGGATGTGGTTGGTTAGTGAGTTTAGGGGTGTCATTTATTTCATTGGCCTTGTTTTTAGTATACTTAGGGGGGATATTGGTGGTATTTGTCTACTCTGCATCTTTGGCTGCGGACCCGTACCCTGATGCTTGGGATAATTGATGGGTTGTGGGGAATGGCGTGGGGTTAATGATAGTGGTTGTGGTGGGAGCTATTTTGGGGGGTTTTATGGAGTTAGGGCTTTGAGAGGTTAGTACTGTAGATAGTGGGGGGGTTGTTTCAGTTCGGATGGATTTTAGTGGGGTGGCAATGTTTTATTCGCGGGGGGCGGGAATGTTTATGGTAGTGGGGTGAGGATTGTTGCTGACACTTTTTGTGGTGCTGGAGCTTGTGCGAGGGGTGTCTCGGGGGGCAATTCGGGCGGTGTAGGGGAAGAGAGTCAGAAGATAGTTTAATAAGAACATCAGCTTTGGGAGCTGGAGGTAGAGGTTTAAGTCCTTTTTTTCTGATAGAGTCTTTAGTCTTTCTCTTTGCTCCATATGTTTTTCTTTCCCCTTCCCCCCCCCCCCCAAACTGAAATATGAGGGGGGTTACTCTAAGAAGAGGTGAGTCTTCAGTTTTTGGTTTACAAGACCAATGTTTTATATAAACTATTAGAGTATTAATAGAGAATTTTATTTTCTAGGGCTCCGGTCATTGGGAGTAGGAAAAGTAGAATAAAAAAGTAGGAGAATGATGCGATTTGGCCAATGATAATGAATGGGTGTTCAACAGGCTGGCTTCCGATTCATGTTAGGATTAGAAGGTTAGCGGCTAGGAATCAGAATAGGATTTGAGATACAGGTCGAAATGTTATGGAGCGTAACTTGGATTTGTGGAGAAGTGGGAAGGTAAATAGGACTAGGATTGAGGCGGCCAAGGCTAATACACCGCCTAGTTTGTTGGGGATTGATCGTAGGATGGCGTATGCGAAAAGGAAGTATCATTCTGGTTTGATATGGGGTGGTGTGACTAGGGGGTTGGCTGGGGAGAAGTTTTCTGGATCTCCAAGAAGATTAGGGAAAAAGAAGGTTAAGGTGAGGAAAGGAATAGCTAGTAAAGTAAATCCTAGGATATCCTTTGTGGTGAAGTATGGGTGAAATGGGATTTTGTCACAGTGGGAGATAATCCCTAGAGGATTATTTGATCCGGATTCGTGTAGAAATGTTAGATGGACGATTGAGATGCCGGCGATTAGGAAGGGCAGGAGGAAGTGGAGAGCAAAGAATCGGGTTAGTGTGGGGTTGTCAACTGAGAAACCTCCTCAGGCTCATTCTACCAATGTTTGGCCAATATAGGGGATAGCGGAGAATAAGTTTGTAATGACTGTTGCCCCTCAGAAGGATATTTGTCCTCAAGGTAATACGTATCCTACGAAAGCCGTAGCTATTAGGGTTAGTAGGAGAATGATCCCGGAGTTTCATGTCTCTTTGTAAAGGTAAGAGCCGTAGTAGATTCCGCGTCCGATATGAAGGAAAATGCAGATGAAAAAGAAGGAGGCTCCGTTTGCGTGGAGATTTCGGATAAGTCATCCGTATTGAACGTCTCGATAGATATGGGCAACGGATGAAAAAGCCAAGGAAGTATCGGCTGTGTAGTGTATAGCTAGGAGTAGGCCGGTAAGAATTTGGGTGATTAGGCAAATTCCTAGGAGAGATCCAAAGTTTCATCATGAGGAAATGTTTGAGGGAGAGGGGAGATCGATGAGGGAGTTGTTGATGATTTTTAGTAGGGGGTGGGATTTTCGAATGTTTGGGGCCATTGGTTTAAGTTAGGAGAAGGAGGATGAGGATCGATAAGGCGAAGGAGCTTAAGTAGGTTTTGATCAGTCCGGAGTGCAGAGGGGTGTATGTTTTAGAGGCTAGGAGTTGTAGGTCTGCCAGTCCTTCTGGACCTATTTTTTTATACCAGGATAAGTCGACTAGGTGAGATGCAATCTTTTGTCCTGAGTCAAGAAGTTGGGCAGGGGTGGTTCGATGGGTAAGTGGGTTGAAATATCCTAGAGTTATGGAGAAGTTTGTATAAGTATTTTGTTTGGGGGAGATGAGATTGTGTGTCAGGTTTAGTAGCTCCAGGGCTAGTAGTATTCCAATGATTGTGACGGTGATGGCGGCAATTTTGGTAATGGTTGGTATTGTTATGGGGGGTGTTTTTGTGGGGAGGATATTTGATGAAATTAGGAGGCCGGCAGTGATGCTGCCTAATGCGAGTCGAGTGATGGGGTTGGAAACGGCAGGTATGTTTTCGTTGATTGGGGATATTGGGGGAATTCGGCAAAATCCGGTTTGCACTAGGAGGGTTATTCGGAGGCTGTAGGTGGCAGTGAAGGATGTGGCAAGTAAGGTTAGTAGGAGGGCTCATGAGTTTAGGTATGAGTTGTTGAGGTTTTCGATAATCAGGTCTTTAGAATAGAATCCAGCAAGAAATGGTGTTCCTATTAAGGCAAGGTTGCCAATTGTGAGGCATGAAGTTGTTGTGGGGAGGAGATTTTGCAGTCCTCCTATTTTTCGAATGTCTTGTTCTCCAGCTAGGTTATGAATAATCGAACCAGAGCATAGGAATAGTATTGCTTTAAAAAAGGCGTGTGTGGAGATGTGCAAGAATGCCAGCTGGGGGAGGTTTAGGCCAATGGCGACTATTATAAGTCCGAGTTGGCTGGACGTAGAGAAGGCAATGATTTTTTTGATGTCATTTTGTGTTAATGCGCAGATGGCAGCAAATGTTGTGGATAAAGCCCCTAAGCATAGGCAAATTGTCAGGGCTATGGCATTGTTAGTTAAAAGGGGGTGCGTACGAATGAGTAAAAAGATTCCGGCTACGACTATTGTGCTAGAATGAAGTAGGGCGGAGACAGGTGTGGGGCCTTCTATTGCGGCTGGCAGTCATGGGTGTAGGCCAAATTGAGCTGATTTCCCGGCGGCGGCAAGGATAAGTCCTAATAAAGGAAGTATGGGGATTTGGCCGCAGTACTGAGGTTGTTGGATTTCTCATGTGTTGAGAGTGGAGGCTAGTCAAGCTATACTAATAATGAGGCCAATGTCTCCAATTCGGTTGTAGATTACGGCTTGGAGTGCTGCGGTGTTAGCATCTGCTCGTCCATGTCATCATCCGATTAGTAAGAAGGATATGATGCCTACGCCCTCTCAGCCAATGAAGAGTATAAATATGTTGTTGGCGATGATTAGGGTGAGTATTGCGATCAGGAATGTAAGTAAGTATATGAAAAATTTGGAGATGAGGGGCTCTGAGGTTATGTATCATGTAGCGAATTGTAGGATTGATCAAGTTACGAACAGGGCAATTGGAAGAAATATTATAGAGTATTCATCAAGTTTGAAACTTACGGGGATTTTAAAGTTTGTAATGAAGTTTCAGTATCAGTGAGAGGTGATTGTGCTGGTTCCAGAAGAGATGAAGATGGTTATGGGGAGGAGGCTAATAAGGAAGGCGGACTTTACATAGGCGGTAACAGTTGAAGGGGAGATTTTGAAGTTCGGGATGAGGAGTTTTAGGGTAATAGGTGTTATGAGGATAAGAAGTGTTAGGAGGGTTAGGGTGTTTAAGAGTAGTACGGTATCCATTGCTTTTACTTGGAATTGCACCAAGATTAGTGGCTCCTAAGACCAGTGGATTGCTATTATCCTTTAAAAGCAAGGGGGCTGAGAGTTTAGGCTCAGATGCAGGAATTAGCAGTTCTTGCTGGTTAAACCTCCCCTTGGCGAATAAGAAGGTTTGAACTTCTGTTTTTAGAATCACAGTCTAATGTTTTAATTAAAACTATATTTGCATTAAAAAATGCCTGAGATAAGTTCTGGTTTGGCGATGAGGAGGAGTATAGGTAAAATGTGGAGAGTCATTAATAGATGTTCTCGTGTAGTTGAGTGGCAGATATAGGTGATGTGAGTTGGTAGTGTTCCTTGTTGGGTGGATAAAAATATGAATAAGGTGTAGGAGGCGGTAAGTAGTGTAGCTAGGCCAGTAAGAATGATTGTGAGAGGGGATCAGTTGAACAGACTGGTTATGATGGTGAGTTCTGCTATTAGATTTGTTGTGGGTGGAAGGGCTATGTTTGTTAAGTTAGCTATAAGTCATCATGTACATATAAGGGGTAGTAGGGGTTGTAAGCCTCGAGTTAAGATGAGTGTTCGGCTATGTGTACGTTCATAGTTTGTGTTGGCAAGGCAAAATAATATAGAGGAAGTGAGGCCGTGGGAGATTATGAGGATTATTGCGCCTGAGAATGATCAATTAGTTTGGATTATGGAGGCAGCAATGACTAGTCCTATGTGGCTGACAGATGAGTATGCAATTAGTGATTTTAGGTCAGTCTGGCGTAGGCAGATGGCGCTAGTTATTAGTGCACCTCATAAGGCAAGGGCTAGGAATGGGTAGCATAAGTAGTTAGTAAGTGGTCCTATGATGATTGTAGTTCGTATGATGCCATAGCCTCCTAGTTTTAGCAGGAGTGCTGCGAGGAGTATAGATCCTGCGATGGGGGCTTCTACGTGGGCTTTGGGGAGTCATAAGTGTAAGCCATATAGTGGGGCTTTCACTATGAATGCTAGTAGGAGTGCTAGGCTTGAAAGGATGCCTGTTCATGACAGGGTTAGTGATGGGTGTATTAGTTTTATCATAGGGATGTGTAGGGTGCCAGTTTGTGTATAGAGGTAGAGTAAGGTAATTAGGAGGGGGAGTGAGCTAATGAGGGTGTAGAATAGAAGGTAAATGCCGGCACTGAGGCGTTCGGGTTGGCTACCTCATCGGGTGATCATGATGAGTGTGGGAATTAGGGTTGCTTCAAAGGAGATATAGAATATAGATAGTTCTATTGCTGAGAATGCCAGAATGATGAAAGGTTGGATTGTGATTAAGGAAATGATAAAAGTACGCTTTCGTGTGATTGGTTCTAAGTGAAGATGGTTTTGGCTAGCAATTAATATAAGGGGGAGGAGTCAGCAAGATAAGACTAAGAGGGGGGCCGAGATTTGGTCAATGCTCGTTCATTGGGTGAGGTATTTATGGGGGAAGTATGTAGGATGAAGTCATTGTAGACTTAGTGAGGCAATTAATAGGCTGTAGGTTGTAGTATTTGTCCAGATAAGATTTTTAGGGGAGAGTAGGGCTGTTGGGAGTAGTATGATTGTTGGAATAATAATTTTTAACATTGTAGGAGGTTTAGGTTGTGTAGGTGGTCTGAACCGTGTGTTCGGGTGGATGCTACTAGTATAGCGAGGCCTGTTCCTGCTTCGCAGGCTGAGAAAGCAAGTATGAGGATGGGAATTATGGAGAAGGATGGGGTCTGGGTGTGGATTGGTCAGATAGACAGGGCAATATATATGGAGAGTATTATACTTTCGAGGCATAGTAGGGCGGAGATAAAGTGGGTTCGGTGGAAGGCGAGACCTAGGCAGCTTAAGGTAAAGGCTGAGTAGAAGCATAGATGTAAGGACATAAGAAAGTTACAGTGTATTCTGTAATTTGCTGAGCCGAAATCAGCTGTCTTGTTTAGACTAACTTTCTATTATTCTGCTCATTCTAGGCCCCCTTGGATTCATTCATAGATTAGGCCCAGTGTGAGTAGGAGTAGAATTATAGAAGTTCATAGTATTGTGAGTGTAGGGCGGGGTAGTTGAATAGCTCATGGGAGGGGAAGGAGGAGGGCGATTTCTAGGTCGAATAATAAGAATAGGATGGCTACTGAGGAAGAATCGGATGGAGAAGGGGTGTCGGGCTGATCCTAGGGGGTCGAAGCCGCATTCGTAGGGGGAGAGTTTTTCTGAGTCTGGGTTGGTTTGGGCAAGTCATAGGTTGATGGTAGTTAAGAGGATGCTTAGTGTGAGGGATAGAAGGAGTATAAATGTGATTATGTTTATTGCTCATCTCTGGGGTGTGACCAGATTTTAGAGATTGGAAGTCAATTGTAATGATTATACTAGAAGAGCATGACCCTCATCAGTAGATGGTTATGTATAAGAATAATCAGATTACATCAACGAAGTGTCAGTATCAGGCAGCAGCTTCGAAGCCAAAATGATGGTTAGATGTAAAGTGAAATTTGATTAGTCGGAGTAGGCAAATTGTTAGGAAGGTAGAACCGATGATTACGTGTAGTCCGTGGAATCCTGTAGCTACGAAAAAGGTTGAACCGTATACTCCATCGGCGATAGAGAATGGAGCTTCATAATATTCTGTGGCTTGTAATAGGGTGAAGTAAAATCCTAATAGGATTGTCAGTGATAGGGCTTGGATGGCTTGTTTTCGGCTGCGTTCTGTAATGCTGTGATGTGCTCAGGTTACAGTTACTCCGGAGGCTAGTAGAATAGCAGTATTAAGTAGTGGGACTTCTAGGGGGTTTAATGGGTTGATTCCAGTAGGGGGTCATAGTCCCCCTAATTCAGGGGTTGGGGCTAGGCTGGAATGGAAGAATGCTCAGAAGAATCCAAGAAAGAAGAAAGCTTCGGATGTAATAAATAGGATTATCCCGTATCGTAGGCCTTTTTGGACTGTAGGGGTGTGATGTCCTTGAAAGGTACTTTCTCGGATGATGTCGCGTCATCATTGAAGTATTACTAGGATTATGGAAATGAGGCCGGAGAGTAATAGGTGAGAGGAGTTGTAGTGGAATCACATGATTAATCCAGAGGTTGTTAGTAGGGCAGCAGCAGCGCCGAGGATAGGTCATGGGCTAGGGTCAACTAGATGGTAGGAGTGTGCTTGGTGTGCCATTAAATATTTTCTTGTAAGTACAGGCTGATGAGGAGAACAAAGACGTAGGCTTGAATTATTGCTACGGCAAATTCTAAGATTGTTAATAGGATAAGAATAGAAGTTGTGAGGATAGAGACGGCGGGGAGGATGCTAAGTAGGGCTATTGTGGCCGTTGAAATTAGTTGGATTAGAAGATGGCCGGCTGTTAGGTTTGCTGTAAGTCGGACGCCTAAGGCAAGTGGGCGAATGAGTAGGCTAATAGTTTCGATTATAATTAGAGCAGGAATTAGTGGAGTGGGAGTTCCTTCTGGCAGGATATGGCCTAGGGAAATGGATGGTTGATTTCGGAGGCCAATGAGGATTGTGGCTAGTCATAGGGGAAATGCCAAGGACATATTTATAGACAGTTGAGTAGTGGGAGTAAAAGTATATGGGAGAAGGCCTAGGAGGTTGATTAGAAGGAGGAATGTTATTAGTGACGATAGGATGAGAGCTCACTTGTGGCCGGTTTTGTTTATTGGGGTTATTAGTTGTTTGGTTAATAATTGTATAAGCCAAAGCTGTAAGGTTGAGAGTCGGTTAGTGATTCAGCGGTTGTTAGGGGAGGGTAGAAGGAGTGTGGGAAATAGTATGGAGATTAGGATTAATGGGATTCCTAATAGTTGGGGGCTAGAAAATTGATCGAAGAAGGTTAGGTTCATGGTCAGGCTCATGATAAGGGTTTGTGGAGGGACTTGGTTTTGCTGGATGGAAGGTTTGTTAGGTTAATGGAGGAAGTTTTAGGTTGTATAATTAGTAAGAAAATTAGTCAAGATAGGACTATAATAAAAAATCAGGGATATGGGTTTAATTGAGGCATATCATTAAGGAGGAAAATTACCTCTTTTTCTAGCTTAAAAGGCTAGTGCTGTAGCATAGCTTCTTAATGATTAGGATGATTGAAGTGATGATCAACTTTCAAAGTGTTGGAGGGGTGTTGATTCAACTACAATTGGTATGAAGCTATGGTTAGCTCCGCAGATTTCTGAGCATTGGCCGTAGAAGACTCCAGGGCGAGTTGTAATGAATGAGGTTTGGTTGAGTCGTCCTGGAATGGCATCAGTTTTTACTCCCAGGGTTGGAACAGCTCATGAGTGAAGAACATCTCCAGCTGTGATAATAACTCGGATTGGGGACTCTATTGGAATAATAACACGGTTGTCTACTTCCAATAGTCGGAAATGGCCTGCGGGAAGTTCTGGTGTTGGGATTATGTATGAATCGAAAGTCAGGTCTTTGAAGTCTGTGTACTCATAAGATCAGTATCATTGATGGCCAATTGCCTTTAAAGTGAGGTCGGGTTCATCAATTTCATCTATTATATAGAGGATTTGGAGGGATGGAAGGGCTAGTAAGATTAATACAATGGCGGGTAGGATAGTTCAGATAAGTTCAACTTCTTGTGCGTCTACAGTGTTGGATGATAGTTTTTCTATTAGTATTAGGGCCAGTAGGTACAGGACTAGGCTGCAAATGGCTAATGCGACTATAAGGGCATGATCATGGAATTCAACTAGTTCTTCTATGATAGGGGATGATGCATCTTGGAATCCAAATTGAGAGGGGTTGGCCACATGAGATGTACGGGGGTTTAACCTGTGATTTAGTCTTGACAAGACTATGTAATGGGTTTACTAACTTCTCATGAAGAAAGAAGCATAAGTGGTTTGTGCAGTTGGCTTGAAACCAGCGTGAGGAGGTTCGATTCCTTCCTTTCTTGTACTTGGACAAAGGCTGGTTCTTCGAATGTGTGATGTGGAGGCGGGCAGCCGTGGATTCACTCGATGTTGGTATTGATTAATTCGGGCTGTAGGACTTTGCGTTTTGAGGAGAAAGCCTCTCAAATAATAAATATGAGTATGATGACAGCTGTTATAGAGATTAGAGAGCCAATAGAGGATATAGTATTTCATAGGGTGTAAGCATCTGGATAGTCAGAGTATCGTCGTGGTATTCCGGCTAGACCTAGAAAGTGCTGGGGGAAGAAGGTGAGGTTTACTCCGGTAAATATAACACCGAAGTGGGCTTTAGCTCAGGTTTGGTGAAGGGTATATCCAGTAAATAGTGGGAATCAATGGGTGAATCCTGCTAAAATAGCGAATACAGCCCCCATGGATAGTACATAATGGAAATGTGCAACTACGTAGTATGTATCGTGGAGGGCGATGTCTAATGAGGAATTAGCTAGGACAATACCGGTTAGGCCTCCGATTGTGAAAAGGAAGATAAAGCCCAGAGCTCATAGGATAGGGGGTTCTCATTTGATTGAACCTCCGTGTAGGGTGGCGAGTCAGCTAAAAACTTTAATACCTGTGGGGATGGCAATGATTATAGTTGCAGACGTAAAGTAAGCTCGGGTGTCAACGTCTATTCCTACGGTAAATATATGGTGGGCTCAGACAATGAAGCCCAGGAATCCAATAGATATTATAGCTCAAACTATTCCTATATACCCGAAAGGTTCTTTTTTACCAGCATAGTAGGCGACAACATGAGAGATAATCCCGAACCCTGGTAGAATAAGAATGTAGACTTCTGGATGTCCAAAAAATCAGAATAAGTGTTGGTATAAAATAGGGTCACCTCCTCCTGCGGGGTCAAAGAATGTAGTATTTAGGTTGCGGTCGGTAAGAAGCATAGTAATCCCGGCTGCAAGTACTGGTAAGGACAGTAGTAGTAGAATGGCGGTGATTAGGACAGATCATACAAACAATGGTGTTTGATATTGGGATAGGGCTGGGGGTTTTATGTTGATGGCTGTAGTAATAAAGTTGATTGCTCCAAGAATAGAGGATACGCCAGCTAGATGGAGGGAGAAGATAGCTAGGTCAACGGAAGCACCTGCATGAGCGAGGTTGCCTGCTAGTGGTGGGTATACTGTTCATCCTGTCCCTACTCCAGTCTCAACTGTGGATGAAGCTAGTAATAGGAGAAACGATGGTGGTAGTAGTCAAAAGCTTATGTTGTTTATTCGAGGGAAGGCTATGTCTGGGGCTCCAATTATAAGGGGGACTAATCAGTTTCCGAATCCACCGATTATTACTGGTATAACTATGAAGAAGATTATAACGAAAGCATGGGCAGTCACGATGACATTATAAATTTGGTCATCTCCGAGTAGAGTGCCTGGCTGGCCGAGTTCAGCGCGGATTAGTAGGCTGAGGGCGGTACCTACCATGCCTGCTCATGCACCAAAAATGAGGTATAGTGTGCCAATGTCTTTGTGGTTTGTAGAAAATAATCATCGGGTGATGAAGGTCACAGGTAAGATGGCTGAGTGATTAAGCGTTAGGCTGTAGTCCTTTTTACAGAGGTTCAAGTCCTCTTCTTATCGGCTCTGTAGTGAAATTCATGTTGGGTTGCAAGCCCATCGATGTACTTTAAATATGTACCAGGGTCTGATAGACAGAAGCCGGCAAGGATAAGGCACTTAGCTGTTAACTAAGGGATTATGGGATCAAGGCCCATCTGTCTAGGGAGGCCTTAGCTTAATTAAAGTACTTGATTTGCATTCAGGAGATACAGGTTAGTGTCCTGTTGGCCTTAGCAGAAACTAAGAGGGTTTAACTCTTATTTAAGGCTTTGAAGGCCTTTGGTTTGTTGTTAGCCTAAGTTTCTAGAGTATGGTGAGGATTATTGGAGAGAGTGGAAGGAGGGTGATGGAGAGGGATGAAAAAATGGCAGTAAGGGTGTCTGAGGTTTTATTGGTATACCATATTTTTATAAAGTTTGTAGAGTTAGGGGGGAGGGTAATTGTCGCGTAGTAGGCTAGGCGTAAGTAGAAGAATAAGCCTAAAAGGGATAGTAGGGAAATAATGATAGCTGTGGGTGTTATTTCTTGGGTTGTTAATTCTTGTAAAATTATTCATTTTGGTAGGAAGCCCGATAGAGGAGGTAGTCCAGCTAAAGAGAGTAGGATGAGCAACAGGCTGGCGTTTAATGCAGGGGTTTTAGTTCAAGAGGTTATTAGTGTGGAGAGGTTTATGGCTTTAATAGTGTTTATAGAGAAAAATACGGAGGCTGTTATTAGTGAGTATAAGAAGAAGGTTAATATGGTTAGTTTAGGGTCGTAGACAATGATGACAGCTATTCAGCCTAGGTGGGAGATAGAGGAAAAGGCTAGGATTTTGCGGGTTTGTGTCTGGTTTAACCCTATTCATCCGCCTAGGGCAGTAGAAGTAATGGCCAGGGTTATGAGAATTGTTGGGTTCAAGGAGGGTGAAACTAGGATAAAGATGGTTAATGGTGGGAGTTTGATTAATGTAGATAGGAGGAGGGCAGTGGTAAGGGATGACCCTTGAAGAACTTCAGGAAATCAAAAGTGAAATGGTACCAGACCTAGTTTTATAGCAATAGCTGTCGTGAGTAGAGTAGAGGATGTGGGGTTGGTTAGCTGGGTGATGTCTCATTGGCCAGTATTTCAGGCATTAATTATGCTAGAGAACAAGATTAGGGCGGAGGCAGATGCTTGGGTTAGGAAATATTTAATAGAGGCTTCTACAGCTCGAGGGTGGTGGGATTTGGAAATTAGGGGAATGATTGCGAGGGTATTGATTTCTAGTCCAGTTCAAGCTAGGATTCAGTGGTTGCTCGATATTGTGATAGTTGTTCCCAAGATTATGCTAGTGAGTGAGATAAACTTGGCATGGGGGTTCATTAGTAAAGGAAGGGGTTAAACCATCATTTTCGGGGTATGGGCCCGATAGCTTTGTTAGCTGACCTTACTAGGAAATAATATAGAGGAAGTATGGGGAGTTTTGATCTCCCTTGTGTAGGTTCGATTCCTACTTTTCTAAATAGATTAAAGGAAATGAGAGGGTTGGTAACCTCTATATTCACTTTATCATAGTGACCCTTAGGTTCAGGCACATTTCCTTTGCAACAGGCTTCTTAAATGTGGGGGGAGACCTGCGAATGAGATTGGTATACTTGTGTGTCAGAGGCAGAAAGCTAGGGTTAGCGGGAGAAAATTTTTTCATAGTAGGTGTATTAGCTGGTCATAACGGAATCGGGGATAGGAGGCTCGAATTCATAAGAATCCAGAGGATAGGAGAAGGGTTTTTGTGGCTAACACTATAGGAAATAATTGAGATGGTAAGTTTAGTGAACTTGGGTTAATAAATAGGATTGTTGTTATTATGTTTATTAGTATGATGTTGGCGTATTCGGCTAGAAAGAATAGGGCAAATGGGCCTGCGGCGTATTCTACATTAAATCCGGAGACTAGTTCTGATTCGCCTTCTGTTAGGTCGAATGGGGCTCGGTTAGTTTCTGCAAGTGTAGAAATATACCATATTATTGCAAGGGGTCAGGTAGAGAAGAGGAGATAGAGTGGTTCTTGGGTAGTGGCTAGAGTACTTAGAGTGTAGTTTCCACTTAAAGTGATGATTGATAGGAGGATAATTGCTAATGTGACTTCATAAGAGATTGTCTGTGCAACAGCCCGTAGAGCACCTATGAGTGCGTATTTTGAGTTTGATGCTCAACCGGACCAAAGGATAGAGTATACGGCTAGGCTAGATATTGATAGTAGGAATAGAAGGCCAAGGTTTAAGTCTNTAAGTGAAAATGGGATGGGAAGTGGGATTCAGATTGTTAGTGCTAGGAGCAGGGCTAGAATTGGGGTTGCGGTAAATAGAAGAGGGGCTGATGTTGAGGGACGGATGGGTTCTTTAATGAAAAGCTTAATGCCGTCTGCAACGGGTTGAAGAAGTCCGAATGGGCCAACAATGTTGGGTCCTTTTCGGGTTTGCATGTAGCTTAAGATTTTTCGTTCTACTAGTGTGAGGAATGCTACGGCGATTAAAATAGGAATAGCGTATGATAGTGATATAAGTAAGTAGTTTATAGTGTACATTATATATGAAGCTAGGGAGAGGATTTGAACCTCTGGGTAAAGGGCTTAAGCCTTTTGCATTTGCCGTGCTCTGCCACGCTAGCTATCCTTTTCTAGGATGATGGTTTGGGTGTGCTCTTGTTAATTAAGTAGGGGTCATTAATTAGAGAGAAGGCGTGTTATAGGACATTGGCCTTACTATCCCGATCCTTTCGTACTAGGGATAGTGCGACATAGATAGAAACCGACCTGGATTGCTCCGGTCTGAACTCAGATCACGTAGGACTGTTAATCGTTGAACAAACGAACCCTTAATAGCGGCTGCACCATTAGGATGTCCTGATCCAACATCGAGGTCGTAAACCTCCTTGTCGATATGGGCTCTTGAAGGAGATTGCGCTGTTATCCCTGGGGTAGCTTGGTTCATTAATCAATTGTATTGGGTCAGGTTACTATTAGTACTTTGAGGGGTAGACTCTAGGTTAAGAGATAGTGGTCTTATTTTTGGAGGGTTTTTTGTTCTCCAAGGTCGCCCCAACCAAAAAATTAAGACCATGGGATGCAGTAGGGGTTTGCCGTATAGGTTGGTATGGAGATTGCATTGGTCTTAGATTTTTAAGTTCCACAGGGTCTTCTCGTCTTATGGTTACATTCTTGCTTTTGCACAAGAAGATCAATTTCACTGATTATCTGCAAGAGACAGTTAAGACCTCGTTTAGCCATTCATACGAGTCTCGATTTATGAGACAATTGATTGCGCTACCTTCGCACGGTTAGGATACCGCGGCCGTTGAACAGAGGTCACTGGGCAGGCATCACCTTCAATACTAGTTGGGCTGAAGGCTATGTTTTTGGTAAACAGTCGGGCCTTGGGTTTGCCGAGTTCCTTTTGCAGATTTTAATCTCTCTTAGTTGGCGCTCCTGAGTTGGGGTAACAGGTTTATGGAATACTTGTTCTAGTGTTATGGGTGTATTAGTCGGGCTGTTAATAATATGATATGTAAGCTTGCGCCTAGAGAAGGGGTAATCTTCAAATTACTCATTTTAGCATTAATTCTCCTATAGTCATAGGTTAGCCTGCTAGGGATGAGGGGTTCGTAGTGTTTTTTAGTTTTTGAGTAAGTGAGCTGTGACGCATTCTTGATTGGTGGCTGCTTTAAGGCCTACATGTGGGTAATTGTAGGATAATACCCTCTGGTAAAGACTGTATTCTGATTTTAAAGGAGCTGTACCTCCTTTAAATTACTCCTAAATTGTCTCATTAAAGGTTAGTTTATTATGTCCGGGAGGGAGATTTAGGGGAGAACTTATATTCATTTTGCAGGCAACCAGCTATCACCCAGCTCGGTTGGCTTTTCACCTCTACTAGCAAGTCTTCCCACTCTTTTGCTACAGAGACGGGTTCGCTCTAAAATAGCTGCTTGCAAGTAGCTCGCTTGGGTTTCGGGAAGGCAAGCTAAAGTTCGTTATGCTTGGTTATTCTTGCTAAATCATGATGCAAAAGGTACAAGGGTTAATCTTTGCTGTTTTATGCTTGGGGGTTTCATTGTTATTTCAACTTTCCCTTACGGTACGGGAGTCTCTATTGCGTCAGGTAACTTTTCTATCGCCTATACTAAGTGTGGAGAATGTTTTAGTTGATTTGTATAGAAGTCTAGTGCTATGTTTGATTGAAGCTTGAGCTAGAGTTGGCATCAGGTCGGCCTCAGTTATGAGACATCTTTCAGGTGTAAGCTGAATGCTTTTGGTTTATAGCTACGTCCTGAGTATGCTAAGTACACCTTCCGGTACACTTACCTTGTTACGACTTACCTCGTCTTCAGCTTTTGAGTGGTGGTTAATTATGTATGGGGTTGTGTTGCTTGTGAGGAGGGTGACGGGCGGTATGTACGTGCCCTAGGGCCAACTTAAAGTGAACTTTCTAGTTTCACTTTACTGCTAAATCCGCCTTCTGAGGGGGTTTCATTTCCTCTTCCGTTGGTTTTCTATTTTAGAAAATGTAGCCCATTTCTTCCATCCCATAGGCTATACCTTGACCTGTCTTTTTAGTGTATGGCTATTGTGCTCGCTATTATTCTTTCATTTAGGCGGGCTGGTGACGGCGGTATGTAGGCTGTTAGGGCAAGGGATGGTCGGGTGTATCGTGGAGTATCGATTATAGAACAGGCTCCTCTAGGTGGGTTTAGGGCACCGCCAAGTCCTTAGAGTTTTAAGCGTTTGTGCTCGTAGTTCTCGGGCGGATGTTTTGGTAAAGTAAACATCTGGATTTAGGGCTAAGCATAGTGGGGTATCTAATCCCAGTTTGTTTCTTAGCTTTCGTGGGGTAAATTGATCTTTGATGCTGGGACCATTTTTATGTGGGTTTTAGGTATATCTGGGGCTTATGACAGCTTGGATACACTTTGGTCTGAGTCTGGCAAGATAGCATATTTCCACGCTTTACGCCGTGTACCATTAATTTGGGCCTCTTGTATGACCGCGGTGGCTGGCACAAGATTTACCGGCCCTAGGGTCATTATAACTAAGTCAAGTTTGCACTTATAGCTTAATGTTAATTACTGCTGAAAACCCGTGGGGGTGTGGCTAAGCAAGGTGTCTTGGGCTACGAGGGGTGTGCCTGATACCTGCTCCTCTTTCCTGTTAAGGGGCTAGGGTAATTGAGGGCATTTACACTGGGCCGCGGATACTTGCATGTATATGTCTAATGATAATTAATGGTAAGGTTAGGACTAAGTCTTTTGTCCTCGGGCATAGGGTAGCCATCTTGACATCTTCAGTGTCATGCTTTAGGTGTTAAGCTACGAGGAC